AGGGACCCCTTAACTATTTAACTATTAAGGGATTAACAGAACGAATCACACTTTTACCACTAAACTATACCCGCTACAATGTGATTATTGTACATAAATGTATCTTTTGTCGAACAAAAAAATTGGCCATAATAATTAAGAAGATAGGATCATAAAAGAATCATGAAAATTAGAGCGTTGACGTGCTTTGTTCAAGGAGCCCGATTAAATTAGGGAAAGAGGATTCATTTAAATAACTAAATAACACTTTTTTGTCTTTTGATGGGGGTGCTTTGACATTGACAGATACGGCTCGATAATGTACGCCAAAACATAAAATTGTGCAAGAATATATGGTTCCATTCTTTCTTTTTTTTTTATTCCAGTAAAATAAATGGAATAAAACTGGAATAAAAAAAAGATCAAATAATTAAGAAATGACACTTTGATTGTATTCTGTATCATAGGAATCGAAATAGTCTTTATTATGATTGTTGTTGTTTCAATAACAAGCATTTTTTTTTCATTTTTCAAAAAAAAAAATAAATCATTTTTTCTATGATTCATTGGAACAAAAAAGGCCCAGCGAGGTACTGACCAGGCCGGGCTGTGGAATTAAAAAAAGCTCTTGCAGACGAAATCAAAGAGGTACTTTATATTATATATTTATTACTTATAATATATTTAATATATAATTTATTACTTATAAAATATATTATTATTTAGGTATTTATAATTATATAAATTATATATATATTAATTTCTATTCATTGGAATAGTGAATGGAATAGTGAATTGGAGATATCTCTTTCGAGCCCTTACTTTATCTCAATGGAATTACTTTTATTTTCGATATTTTTTATATTTTTATATGTCTAGATACTAGATAATAGATAATTATATATAATAAAATATAAAATAATAATATAATAAATCAAAAAAAATAAGAGGTATAAAAGAAAGAAAGACTCTTTTTTCAAACCTTGCTTTTTGTGTAATGTAACATAGTAATTATCCTTTTTCGATTGGGGGAGATGGCTGAGTGGACTAAAGCGTCGGATTGCTAATCCGTTGTACGGGTTTTTCGTACCGAGGGTTCGAATCCCTCTCTTTCCGCTTTTGTCAATGACTTGGTATTTGTTATTTATCTTTCAATTTCGACGAGTCTTTTTTTTATTTAATAGTTAAAGATGTGGAATAGATAAAATCCTAAGAACATTTAAAAATCGAGCAAGGAAAACAAAAACTTTCTTTTTTATTCTTCACGTCCAGGATTACGTCCTGGATCATTAGATAGGAATCCGAAGATAAAGAGAGAAACAAAGAATATCACTACTGTGTAAACAAATAGTTTGAGAGTAAGCATTACACAATCTCCAAGATCATTTTTTTGGAAAAAAAAAAGAGAATAGATTCTCCATTTTTATACCACACATACCTCATTTTGACACCAAAAAATGGTTTTTATAAATCTAGAAATAGAAAAGAATTTTCAGAAATTCATTTGTAATGTAATATGAGTCAAGTCTTTCATTACCAAAATTTTTTTTATACCCACAATATATAATTGTGGGGTACTCTAATAGGTTCTTTCAATGTAAAAAAAGGGTTCAAATTAGTAAATGGGGTGATCTCCAGACTTATCGTGGCGATACAAGAATTTCAATATTTGAATCGAAGCTTTATACTATACGACTTATCTGATCTTATCAATTGTTAGAATTTTTTTTTTAGAAAAAATCATGAATTTTTCTAGGACAGTATTCAAGATCTCATCGAAAACTTACAGCAGCTTGCCAAACAAAAGCTAAGAGAAAAAATAGCAGAGGTATTACTGGCATAAAATCTACGATTGGATTCAAAAAAGAGTAGGCCTCGGGCAATTTGGCGAAGAAAAAACTATTTGAAAAAAGAGCAGAATTAAACCGGATACAGATCAAACTAAAGATATTAAGCATAACAAACGTTTTGTTTTTTTGTTTTGTTCTTGAAGATAATTGTATTTATTTTGATTGAGTTATTAATATGAGTTATTGTTATTAATAATTAATAATATATAATGTTATTTTTTTTTTTTTTTTTAGTTTAAGTTATATAAAAAAATGAGTAAAAACTAAAAATTAAAAAAGGGTAGACCAAAAACTTTTCTTTGATTTGAACTAACTCAATTAAAAATACTTCAATTCTCAAATTAAAAGAGAATAGAAGAAATCATACTTTCATACAATATCTTAATTGAATTATATGTAATGATCAATAAATTTCGTTTAATTCTATATCTAAATGTATAAAAATCCTAGTAACAATCTATTCTATAGATATTTGGACTATAATTGACGAACAGCTAATAAGAATATTAGTGTTTATTAATGTCGAATATAAATATAAAATGGGGCGTGGCCAAGTGGTAAGGCAACGGGTTTTGGTCCCGGTATTCGGAGGTTCGAATCCTTCCGTCCCAGAGCATACCTATTATATATATCATATCAGATTATATATCTCATATCAGATTATATATATCGTATCAGAATACCGATTTTCTATCAGAATAAAAGATTGGCTTTTTTTTTTAATTTTAAACAACTTTCTCTTTTTTTTTTTTTTTAAGAGTATAATAATATTGGATAGAATATGATTCTTTTTTCTTATAATGATTAATTCTTATCTGAATTATATCTTTTTCGAAAATTTAATCGTGTTCAAATAACACCAAATAACACACAGATGTAATTGAATTTATTTGTATCCAAGTAAGATGGGAGCATAGATCAAAAGAAAAGAGTTTTAATTAAAAAATGAAAATCGGGGGGCGGGCTTTTCATTCTATGTCCATACCGTTCATATTTAAATTAGTTACTCATAAAAATAAAAAAAAAAATAACTTATTTGTGTTATTTATTATTTCTAAATAAATTAGAAATAATAAAGAAATAAAAAATATATATATGTGGGGGGTTAAATTAATTGAATTCTTGCTGAGACTTCTTCAGAAACTACCCATTCATAAAAGTATAGATTACTATGTACCGACCGAACCAATGATTATTCATGATTCCATAATTGAATCAATTACATACTGGTTACAGCAACCTACTAGATAAATGTTATGGTAAAACTTCGTTTAAAACGATGTGGTAGAAAGCAACGTGCGACTTGAAGGATATGGTCGGCTGTGGATTCTTACATCCACCATTTTTTTTTATATTAATTATATAGGAATGAGGGTGCTCTTGGCTCGACATCGTTTGTTCTGTTCCACTAGAAAAACCTCATTTTTTGAGGGTTGCGATGTAAATAGTACATGATCATGATGGAGCTCGAGTAAAAAGTATTGATTCATTTTTTAGGGACATGGATCTAGGGTTAGTGTTAATTAATAGTTGAAACAACTTCGTAAGTATATTTTCGATATATAAATTGAAAGGATCCAATTCTAGCAAGTTTCAAATTCATAACGAAAATTTATTGGAATTGGTAAATTTCGATCAAAAGTGTATCACACGGGAATCAACCATTTGTATGATTCTTTGATATAAAGAAATTACAAAAATGGTATGTTGCTGCCATTTTTTTTAATGATTAAAGATCACCGAAGTAATGTCTAAACCCAACGATTCAAGGCAACGATAAAGAATCCTGGAACAAGTAAATACCGTTTTCAGTTGTCTCAAAAAATAGATCATAATGAAGAATCAAAATAAATTCTAAAGGAGACAGACAAAAAATGCGTGGTTAGAGACCGCTCAATAAAGGAAATGCCTAAAGGTTTTCCTTTGGATTATTTGAGAGTTATCCAACTTGAGTTATGAGAATGTGAATACGAATGCTTTTTTGTCTTTTTCGGGCAAGAATAAGGAATAAGAAAAAGTACTTAAATCATAGTTTAATTGATTTGATGATTTGATGGATCTATTTGACATTAATTATAAATTCTATATATAGACATAATTTCTAATTTTCTTGAGCCGTACGAGGAGAAAACTTCTTATACGTTTCTAGGGGGGGTATTATTCATCTACATCTATCCCAATGGGCGGTTTATCGAATCGTTGCAATTGATGTTCGATCCAGAAGAGAAGGAAGAGATCTTCGGAAAGTGGGTTTTTATGATCCGATAAAGAATCAAACTTATTTAAATGTTCCTGCTATTCTATATTTCCTTGAAAAGGGCGCTCAACCTACGGGAACTGTTCATGACATTTCAAAGAAGGCGGGAGTTTTTATGGAACTTTCTCTTAATTAACAGATGAAATTCAATTAATCAATTAATGAAATACAATAAATAACTAAATTTAAAGAGGGGGGTGACTTGTATATAACTTTGTATAACCTATTCTATACAACTCCCCCTCTTTTTAGTTATTACTACCATAACATTTATTATTACTACCATAAAATGTCGTCGTCGATAACGACAAAATTTTATTTTTATTTTAGTTATTTTAGTGAGATAAATTCATATAAGACAGATAGATAGACAAAAGATCAAGTGAATAAATGAATGAAGTAGTTGGATCTATACATATAAAATTTTACATTATCGCTAATTCAATAATGGTTGAATTTTCGTTGAAACTTTAACTTTATTTTTTTTTATTATTTTATTTCTTCATAAAAAAAACATGGGATTTAGGCTTGCTTTTTTTACTTATATTGATTGAGTAAACCCAATCAATATTTTTTTATACTTCTCTCCGAATTTTTTTTACGCCTATACCTTTTTGTATTTATCTTTATTAAATAAAATATGTAGTGCTAATTCAATACAAGTCATTAGTTTTTTTATTTTGAATTTATATTTTCATTTTATTATATTTATTATTTTTATTTTTATTTTTATTATATTTATAATTTATATAATATTTATATATTTATTATTCTATTTATTAGATTTATATAATTTATATATTTATATTTTATATATTTATATATATTTATATATAATTTTATAATTTATATTATTTTATATTATATTTATTATATTTATATATTTATAATATATAATAAATTTATTATAGTTA